AAATTTCCATTCATGCATGAAATGAAGTAGGATAATTTTATTATAATTCCTTATTGACAATATATCTAAATAATAGATATCTGTATTTATGTTCTGGGGTTTACATATACTCATATGTTTTGTTATAATTGAAAAAATAAATACTGATTAGTTCTGATTCCATTTTTATTTTGTCATTAGGAAAACACAATTTGAAATTCAAATCCCAGAATCGTTCATGAATTAGAAGTAAGGAGTCACTAGTCAACGGTTGAAATTTATCGTCTGAAAAATATACATTTGATTTCTCAATAGAAAAACGAGAGAATGTTTTCAGCATTGTGTATTTTCAGATTACAATCAAAGGGGTGGATCAAATCCAATCAAAAAGGGTATTTCTTTTATTTTAGGAAATAAAAGGATTAAGTAAAACAGAAGTAAAAATGCAAGTACAATAAAAATTAAGTAATCCGGGAAAAATTGTATCTATTTTGTATCATTTTGGCGGCATGGCCGAGTGGTAAGGCGGGGGACTGCAAATCCTTTTTCCCCAGTTCAAATCCGGGTGTCGCCTGAATCACCAAAAAACTCGAAATCATAACATAATCTATTTATTGGATTGGTTTCTCAATAGTGTTCGGTAGAACCCCCTTTTGACTCTGCGACATTAATTCCACTATTATTAGTGAGGAATAATTCCTTCGTATTTATAGAGATTAGGAGACATAATGCACATGGATATAGTAAGTCTCGCTTGGGCTGCTTTAATGGTAGTCTTTACATTTTCCCTTTCACTCGTAGTGTGGGGGAGAAGTGGGCTTTAGAAGTACTACTAATTGAGTTCAGGAATCAAACCCGCTTGTTTTATAGATCGTTCTGCAACGCATTTTGAACTATTTTAAAATAAAAACTCTGAATTTGGAATCCCATTGGATTCCAATGGAGTAATCTATGATAGGAATCAGACTCTTTCAATCCAAGAGATATTTCATTGATTCCCGTCTTTGTACTTCGAAAAAAAAAAGGGATTCAGATGATTGGAAATTTATTCCAACCTAAAATTCTTCCGAAATTTTCTATTTGAATCAAGGGGAATGGGCTCTTACTATCTTTATAGATGGATACTAAGCTAGGACCTTTTTTTTATTTATTTCCCTCTTGACTCTTCAAAAAAGAAGTCGTTTTGTTAAGCGTATACGCACTTTACTATAAGAAATGATATAGAGATAGTGATTGTTTAAGGAGAGACTAGACTGGGCAATAATAAGATCTTGCCTCGGGCGAGTTACATATCGGGCATTTGTTTCTATTCTAATTAAAAAGGGCAGTTTATGCTTTATCGACTTATTTCATATGGCGTTAAAAATGGGCGTGGTTTCCCCTTACTTATTAGTAAAAGGAAAGGAATTAGAATCCTAAAATAAGAATTATTTCAGATTGATCGGAACAAATAGATGTAGCAAATTTGGTCTTATGTCAATTCCATACAATATATTGATATGGAATATATAGGAAGAGAATATTGTAGATTGATATATAGAAACTTAAGCCTTTATCTGTATTCTAGATTACAACTTTATAGACTAAGAGATAGATAGTATGGTAGAAAAATTTTTTTTCTACCATACTATCTATCTCTTAGAAAATTTCCGATTATAATTATCGTGCGCTCATTTCATTTAAGTTAAGACGTGGAATTGAATCCCTTTCATTTGATTTCGGAAATTTTTGATAAGAACTTGGAAGGAAAGTTTGATTCAAATTAATTTGAAAATTCAATTGAATTAATCATTTTGACTGACTGTTTTTACGTAAATGATAAGTAGAAAAGCGGTAGGAACTAGAATGAATAGTGCAGTAGCAATAAATGCAAGAATATTTACTTCCATAATCTCATCGGTTTTTTACTTCGCAATAACTCGGGATTTAATCCCCTAGAGATGATAAATCTTTCGTCTATCGTCTGTAAATTCAATGAATGAATTACTTTTCGATGATCTTGAACCGGATTACTATCATGAATAACAATATTGGATCTATCAAATCAACCCGTCGTCAAGACTTGAATAGTATAACATAGGAAGTTCTTTTATCCATACCGAATCAAAATTTGGATTCCTAACTTAATTACTCCAAAATGATATTTATCATCCGTTTCTTTGTTTTTTCTATAACCCACCTTGCGTCTTCCTTGGACAGTCTTCTGATGAAGGATCATCAGATTGCCTTTCCACTTCAATTAATTACATAGTTCCAAACCTAACAAAGAATAAAAGAAAAGCGAGATGGAAAAATAGGAAAGAAAAAAGAAATCAAGAATCCTTTTTGCTTTGGGAATGAAAGTCTATCCCTCGACACTCTTTACTAGTTCATAGAAAGGGAAAATGTTATTTTTGTATTTATTGGATCCGTCGGGACTGGCGGGGCTCGAACCCGCAGCTTCCGCCTTGACAGGGCGGTGCTCTAACCGATTGAACTACAATCCCAGGGAAATAAGGGATCTGGCAGAAATTTTGATTCT